CTAAGTCGTACAAGTAAAGAGATCTATTCATTGATAATAAAAATAAAAAACGCGAACGGTGATTTTTTTTCTGATAAAATAGAATCTTGGTCACTCATGAACGTTGATTGGATTGATGATAAAACAGAATCCTGGTTGTTTGAGAACAGTAATTGGATTGATGCTGATGAGGAAGAAAAACAATTCATGGTTCATTTCTCCACCTTAACGACAAAAAAAGGGATTGATCAAATTCTATTGAGTCTGACTCATACTCATAGTGATCATTTATCAAAAAATGACTCTGGTTATCAAATGATTGAACAACCGGGATCAATTTACTTACGATACTTAGTTGACATTCATAAAAAGTATCTAATGAATTATGAGTTCAATAGATCCTGTTTAGCAGAAAGACGGATCTTCCTTGCTCATTATCAGACAATCACTTATTCACAAACCTTGTGTAGGACTAATAGTTCTCATTTCCCATCTCATGCAAGACCAAGACCCTTTTCGCTCCGCTCAGCCCTATCCCTTTCTAGGAATATTTTAGTGATAGGTTCTAAAGGACTTGGACGATCCTATTTGGTCAAATACCTAGCGACAAACTCCTATTTTCCTTTCATTATGTTATTTACGGACGAGTTCCGGAATGACGAGCCTAAACGGATTTTTATTGAAGAGGATGATTTGGATGAGATTGAGGACGATAGCAACACTACGGATGATGACGATTTTGATGATATTGGCGATATCGATGCTGACTTTGGTTTTGATATGGAGCTGTGGATAACTATGATGGAAGCGCGAGCTGTATATACGGCGCCGGAAATAGAAACGGTCCCATTTAATACCACCTTTCAATTAGAATTAGTTCGATTAGAATTCGCAAAAGCAATGTCCCATTGCATAATATGGATTCCAAACATTCATGATCTGTCTGTGAATGAGTCGAATTACTTATCCCTCGGTATATTAGAGAACTATCTCTACAGAGATTGTGAAAGAGGTTCCACTAGAAATTTTCTTGTTATTGCTTCGACTCATATTCCCAAAAAAGTGGATCCCGGTCTAATAGCTCCGAATAAATTCAATACATGCATTAAGATGCGAAGGCCTCTTATTCCACAACGGCGAAAGCACTTTTTCATTCTTTCATATAGTAGGGGATTTCACTTGGAAAAGAAAATGTTCCATACTAACGGATTCGGGTCCATAACCATGGATCCCTGTGCACGAGATCTTGTAGCACTTACCAATGAGGCCATATCAATTAGTCTTGCACAGAAGAAATCAATTATAGACACTAATACAATTAGATCAGCTCTTCATAGACAATTTTGGGAGTTTCGATACCGGGTAAGATCGGTTAGGGATCATGGGATCATCTTCTATCAGATAGGAAGGGCTGTTGCACAAAATGTACTTCTAAGTAATTGCCTAAGTAATTGCCCCATAGATCCTATATCTATCTTTCTAAAGACAAACTTCAGTGCGGTAGGGGATTCTTATTTGTCCAAATGGTACTTCGAACTTGGAATGAGCATGAAGAGATTAACGATACTTCTTTATCTTTTGAGTTGTTCTGCCGGATCGGTCGCTCAAGATATTTGGTCTCCACTCGGACCCGATGATCCAAATGCAAATGGGCTCGCCGCTTCTTATAAATTCGCTGAGGATGATTCTGATCTAGTTAACGGCCTATTAGAAGTAGAAGTCGCTCTGGTGGGATCCTCACGGACAGAAAAAGATTGCAGTCAGTTTGATAATGATCGAGTGACATTGCTTCTTCGGTCCGAACCAAGGAATCCGTTATATATGATGCAAAATGGATCTTGTTCTATCATTGATCAGAAATTTCTCTATGAAAAAGAAGGCGAATCGGGGTTTGAAGAAAAAGGCGAATGGGAGTTTGAAGAAGATGGCGAATCGGGGTTTGGAGAAGAGGAAGGAGAAGGATCCCCCCTCCTATCCGGGAGGGGGGGGAGTTCATTCCATAACATAATTGGGGCTCCTAGAATATGGTACCCTTATGACAATCTATTTGATTTTACCGAAAGGACCGATGAATTGGAATTTCCCTATTGGGCCAAGTCATTTCGGGACAGGTGGCCTCGTGAACAGGAGCCTGAACTGGATTATTTTGAGCTCTTCCAAATCATGCTGGCCCGTGCACGAGGTGAAGATCCCGAAGAACAAGATAAGGGGGATGAGGATGAGAATGATTCGGAGTTCTTGCAGAGTGGAACCATGCAGTACGGGGTACGAAATAGATTTTCCAAAGAACAAGGCTTTTTTCGAATAAGCCAATTCATTTGGAGCCCTCCAGAGCCATTCTTTTTACTATTCCAAGATCCGCCCTCTGTGTTTTCACGTCGAGAATTCTTTGCAGATGAAGAGATGTCAGAGTCAGAGTCAGAGTCAGAGAGGCCTCCTTCTTCCCAAGATTCTATCACATCTATCTCTGCACCCTGGTTCGTCAGGGATCAGGCGCAATTCGAATTGTTGATTCATAGCC